TAGAGAATCCCCCTATCGATCCCTATCGAGCCAGCCCAGGCTAGGAAATCTCCCTTAGTTTAATTAGTCTCTCCAACCCGCCTAGTCAAAAGCCCTTTTTTTAGTTTAACCTGAATATAAAGAGACCTTCTTTCTATTGGGAGGACTAGTCTTTTTGCGTAAGCCGCCTTGCTCTAAGAATCATCTCTTCTCCCCGCGAGGGAGTAGCCTTTGCCAAAGAAGCGCTAATTACTTGTTGCATTGCCTGCGTTAGGAGATGAGTGCACTTGAGAAGAATGAGACATGGGAAAAAGAAGTTAAAACAAACAAAAAAGGGGCCAGAACATCAGAAGGTGGTAGACAATTTAGAGAGCTTGGAGGAAAAGATCAAGACCATCAAGGGTATAGAGAGGCACCAAGTTCGCAGAGATCTGCTTCTTCTCAGACAGCTCCCCCACAAACCCCAGATTTGTATTAGTATAATGGAAGAGGGTGAAGTCTTACTCATCTCCGCGCGTCTACTGTGGGGAAATGTGTTCTTACGGAGATAAAAGCTACTAATCCAACAGTTCCAGAAGAGTCTCACCGGCCCGAAAGAGATGTACCGAAGCTCTCAAGCGGCCCGGCCTATGCCGAGAGGGTTACAGCGGGCAATCATTAATATGCCTTGGGGAAGTCATGCACCTGGCCTAGACGGATAAAGGAAAGATTCTCTCACCGAAAACAAGTAAACGAAATAATTACTAGTGCCCGATCGAAATGTAACTTCCTTGCCTTAGGGCAGGGTTTGACACTATAGAAGGACCAGGTAATTTCTTAAAGAATGCCTTTACCTCCTTTACTTACTTTCTTGGCCCCGCTCCGCACCTGTCTTGCTTGTCTTTCTTCCTCCTCTTCTCCTTCGATACGTGCCTGCTACTGCAGCAGCTAGAGAGAGAAAAGTACGGATTCGGACATGGGAGCATTAGGAAGATTCTTTCTAGCTTATGTGATTCACTCCTTTAAGAAGGTAGTTGGCTTACTTGCTTTTGAGAGGACAGGTAGTTTACGAAGAGAAGACAGACGCAAGACTCATCCCGATGGATGCGAGACAGCAGAGGATGTGGGAGCTTTCTTTCCCAAGGAAGAGCCCAAGCAATGCGCTCCCAAGGGCATTGCTTTCGGTGCAATCCAACTCTCTTCCCCTGCTTCGCCTAACTGAGAAAAGACAGAAGCAGCACCGCTAGTGCACTTGAAGCTATTTCCTGTAAGGTATAGACCAAGTCATTTAATTCGGTCCTGCTCTTTCTTTTGTTTGTGCCAACCTTCTCGCCCTAGCCCTGTGTCCACAATTCCAGGCCTTAAATCAAAGTCTTGGAGTCAACTAGAAAGAAGGTAGGTGGAAGGCCCTAACCGAGAGAGGGTCCACGGTGGCTACGGGGAACCAGAGCCCGCACGAAGGATTCAATGCAGAATGAGTTCTTATCTTTCTTATGATATTAGCTGTAATGACAAATCTCTTGAAAAACGAAGACCTTGACTAGTAGCCGGCTGACTTACGATACGAATACCAGAATCTCTAAAAGAGGGCTTTCTCTAATAGGGGAAAAGCATTGGCATTCTATTAAAGCGGCGCAGTCAGAAAGTAAAGCAGGAGGCAGAAGGTGGGGAAGGAATAGGAACAGCTCTTATTCACGACTCTGCTGCCATTGAATTTGTTGAGTTTGCTCCTCTCGTAGATAAGAGAAAGGCAGCTTAAAGGAAAGCAGTTGTAAAAGAGAAAAATCCCCTACCCAGCATTAGACTTTATTACCGCCGTTGGACTAAAGCATTGGGAAAGGGCCTACCCCTACTCGAAAGGAAGTTAAGTCGCCCAGTGAAGGAACCCAGGGAGAAGCTTTTTGAATCGACTCTTCACTCATGCTTTTCTGTTAAAAAGAAGAAGATATTGCCCTCGGTGCGCTAGGAAGAGGCTTTCCGAAACCATTGATTGAATGGTTTGGTCGAAAAGAAAGGAATTAGCTCTGCTTCGAGGAACTAGCCTTTTCGAATATGATTTTCGAGATGTAGAAGGAGCTCCACCGATAGCGAAGGACGGAGTTAGTGCATTTATGCAGAGACTAAAAAAGATTCCGATTCAAGCTCTGAACCAAAGCTAATTCTTTTCTCTATTGTACCCTCATCGACACCGAATCTCCAGGTATATTAGCTCCAATCGGGCTAGTAAGGAGTAAATAGTCTTGACCTTTATTGTTGCCATATAAAGAGATGGTCTATCAGTATGAAAAACTTATAGAATTTCCAGTGGATTTTCCCTCAACCACCCATGTGGAAAATTTTATTTCCACTCTGGACGTCAACCATGGTATTCCATTCTATACTAATGGAGACTATGATACAATAGTCCAAGCCTTGAGCATTGAAAGCCCTAGTTCCACCCCCCAAAACGACGGAATTCAAAACAAGGCACATGATCTGTGTGAGACGTATAAAAGGCGCCTTGACTAAGCAGGTACGGGGATGGCATTAGTAGGGGGATTAGAAGGTGCAAAATCAATGGGTGCCGGAGCGACTACAACCATGTCCGAACGACTGCTTTCTTATAGGCGGGGACCACCATTTGCATTTTGAAATGCTTTCTATTTATTCTATAGATGGACTATAACGAGGCGGACGACAGACCCACTCACGATCTACTAAAGGGAAAGTAGCTTGATATTGGTTCGAATCCTATTCGTGAGATTTATCAGTCTCTTCACCCACAAGGGAATCCATCTGTGAGTTTCCTTGGTTAGAATACGCTTGGGATGCCAGAATGTCAGGATAATTGGTCTACCTACACACATTTCTTTCTCAGATAGAGAGAATGAGATCAGGGTTGTAACCTTTCTGAAAGTCTCACTACCCGTGGGCGCTTTTCTAAGGTTTGTATAGGGCTAGAAGTAGGTCCTTGCTACATTTCTTAAGGAGAGTTCCTCGCACTTGAATAGTTTCCGAATGCCTTTCCGTCACTAAATCAGCTATTCTTCCTCTTTCGACGAGCAAGGATGCGGAGTAAGTGAGAAAGAGATTCACCTTCGCGACCAGATGTGACCAAAGCAGGCACTCCCAATGCCCCTCACTTCATACCATGAAAAATGGAAATGGCTCTCAGTTCTGACTCTCCTGACCTGAGGTAAGTAGTTCGGCTAAGCCGGAAGAAAGAAATGTGAGAGTTGGGACTATGGAGTCACTTGACTTTAGGTTAGGGAAGCCGGTTAAATGCTTTGTGAGGGAAAAGCGGGCACAGCTCACGCACGGCAAGGAACTTTCAACAGGCATGGACGGAAGTATACCCCTCCTTTTGAGGGTGAATGTCGGAAATCGTCTTCCCGGACATGAAAAAGGATCCGCTAGGCTGTCTGACATGTCCCCAAAAGCCCAAGGGCTCCTTTCCTTCTTGATGTCGCTGATGCGCCTTTAAGAGTTCTCGTTCTACTTCCTGTTAGCTGGTAGAGTATGAACTACGACCGTTGGTACAACCACGAATCTTTTGTTTGCTTTGTTTACAGCTGGCCTGACTCCAATAGGAGTTTCTGCTTCTATCCCGGAAAGACCTCGGGAAAGAAAAGAAAAAAGGCAAGGAAAGGAGGAAAGCCGAAGGCAACTCCATAGGGATGCTCGGACTTCCTAGAATAGCCGTCTCTGTATAATAGAAGAATAGAGCGAGGGTAGCTTCCTTTTATCGGGCATCTCTCTCTTCATTGATAACCGACGCCTATCTGATATTGCCGGATCAATCCACTACCCTTACCTTCCCATGCATGCTACTTCACTCCTTCTCTTCTTTATCTCTAATTCGTGCCAATAAAAGAAAAAGAAAGAGTTCAATCCCCTGTTCGCGTTCTTAACTCTTTCACATCGTCTTAATCTTCAAATGGGAACTCCAAGTCTTCCTCTTTCTCTGCCCTTGCATCAAATCCAAAGAGCTGCTAAGCGAGGAAAGAAATTGATCTCGCATTGTTCTATCAAAATGATAATCTGCAAAAATCCCATGCATGAAGGGCAGCCCTAGGCCGAGTTAGCTACTAACTACAAAGAATGAATTACCCGTTAGCTCCTTAGAATAGAAGAAGGGAATCCACTTAGCTACAACATCCATTCTTTATTACCCTGACGGTTTTGCAGAGGAAATCAATACCCTATATGACGAATTGTTAGCATGAATGCCTATAAGGAATATGACTCATACCTCTCCTTATCAGTCGAGCCACTTCATACCTGTTATTCACAAATCAGTCGAAGACTATGCTCACTGGGATTCCCCTTCCTACTAAGCTGAACAACTGAAAGAGGGATCTCAATATGACGGAATACCCATAATCTAGGTTCCGTTAAGAATGAAGGGATATGACCAAACAGCCTTCTTATCCCTCGTCAGCTGAAAGCAAGAACCGTCACTAACTACCTTGTCCTGAAATCCCACCTTTCCGATATGACGAATAGTTGAATCCACTTCTTAGGCCTTGCCCGGATTTAGATGCGTCACTTTGATCCGAAGCGAACGATGCCTTAACTGATGAGTGACGAAGGTAGCTAACCTCCGTCAAATAGGCTTAATGCCTTACTATAAAGGAGGAATCCGAAAGAATCAATCATCTGGAAACGGATATTTTATAGATGCATGGGATCTTCTTTTATCGACACGACAGCAAGAGCAGAGCAGGGAAGGAGCTCTGAGGTATTACCTGTTGGTTGAGGAAGAGAAGTAGACAAAGATGATGCTAGTCTTTTCGCCTTTTCGCTGTTAGGGAGGGAATGATTTCACATTAGTAAGGAGAAAGGGGGTCTATCGATGAGAGCTTAGTTGAAAGACTCTGTATGGGATGTTCTTTCTATAGACTGATAAACGGAGGGATCTTGCTTTAAAGCCATAGTCAGGCAGAAGGCTGTGTGCAGTCAGCCAGTAGATGACGCCAGAGAGGGATTTGTCAAAGCACAGATAGGAGCTCTACCACGATATGATTTCTCTCATTGAGAAAGCGCTATCAAAGCCGCTGTCCCCTTCGTTCAGGAGCGAACAACCACTAAATGAAATTGCTTGTTAAATGGAGGAGCGGAAGGGGCAAAGTCAACGACTGAGGCCAGAAAGAAGGTATGTGAAAGTAGAAGCCAGGGACAGAGAGAGCAGAGGAGAGGACTGATTGAATGAATGTCATTTCACGCTGATAGGAAAGGGGGTTATCCCCGTATATTAGATTTCTCCTGTCTTATTGATCAATGGTGTGCCATGAGATGCTTCGCCCGGAGGATCATTCATGGTGAAGATCCCAACATGATCTACTCGGTCAAGTTTGATTAAAGCACTCCAACCAACCCAACAAAAGAAGCTACGGGTACTTTAAGTCTGAAACCAGAAGGCCTCTCGTCAGCCTTCTTATTCGCGTTATGATGCTTGCATGTGATCTCTCATTTTATTCCTTAAATGTGACTTTTATTAGGTACGGTTTCGGTTTGGAAGTTATATAAGAGTGAGACTTCCTTTAGGAACAACATAGGTCTGTCTTATCGTCGAAAGACGCAGGCATAGCCATACCACTTCTAGGCACATGGATCAAAGCGAGTAGCCCCATCTAAGGTAAGGTCGGTTGTCCCTCAATCCGGAACTACACAATCAACTTACTTGTCTGGTTCGATCGGAAATGTGAGAGACCAAAGAATAAGCTAAGCAGACAAGAAGAAATCCTTTCCCTAAGACCCAATCGACACAGTACCGAGCCAGAGCAGTCTAACAAGGGACAAGAGACTATTTGTTCACAGCTTCACATCCTAGTGCCAAGGTGCCCAGCTAAAGCCGCCAAAGGGCTGATTCAATATCACCGGAGTCGTGAACAGAGAAAGCCTCGTCTACCGCTCCTCGGGTCAACACCAAAGCAAGATCGATGCTTATAGCCTTCATGCCAAGGAAAGACGTCCAAAAGCATCTTCTTCTTCTATAAGATCTGCTGCGGATGATATTGAAATCATTCGACACACATGTGTTAAGCATATAGCCTTTCATCCCGACTTCATAACATGAATTATGGCAGGAAGATCTTACACTACCGGGGACCGGCTCGGAGCAATCAAGCTCAAAGAGCACTACTGGGCGGAGCTTCTCAATCCAATTCCATCAAAATCCTGTGAGAGTGTGAGAGAAAGAAGAGACAAAGACAAGATGCTGAATCTGAATGCTTATGTTATGCAATTTGCGGGAAAAAACCGTTCTTAGAAGTCGTTTTCACCTGATCGATCATTTATTAACTGCCTTAACTGCATAAGAGAAGATTTTTATCCTTATACTGTATACTGTTCTCGGGAATAAGACTTGGATATTATTATTCCGTAGGTGAGGTAATATGCCCAGAGATTGGATAGTCGGAATATAAATGGAAGAAGGGTATACACCTGAGGGGTTCTACGCCACACAGGTTCCTCTTTCCCAAAAGAATCACATAAAGACTATAACTATACTCTTTTTTTTACCCTATCCAAAATGTAGGAGCTATTTCCTTGGGTGAACCGGGCGTAGTACTTACCTAAATAGTCAGAAAAATGTATATAGACTTTTTCCCTAAAAAGTAAATATCTATACTTTTTATAACCTACTTCTTTTGTTTTTAGGGTGGGGAAGGTGAGCTTCAAGCTAAGGGATCACAGCAATTACTAGTTCGCATCTATAGTAGAGTAGTGTCAAAAACGCTGCGTGTACAGGTCTCATTTTAGGTACGGTTAGTCTTTCGTAAGCGATATTGAAGAAAGAAAAAGAAATGGCAGATTAGCTGGTGCTACCCTACCCCGTAGAAGAAGGAAAAGGGGTCTTGAGGTTAGAATCCTCTGCAGTCTAGCCCTTATTGCATAACAAATGCGCTTCATTACCATAGATAGTGTTGCAAGGAGGAGGTCTTATTGACTGTGCGTTAAGTGTCGAAAGCCGAGGATCCATAGTCCCTAAGATCATAGCCCAAAGCATTAAAGACAAGGTAGGGTAACTCAGAGTCCGCGTCAATTGGAGAGGTAAAACGCTTTAGAGGCCAAAAATCACGGTACACGATTTGGAGTGGAGCTTGCTTTGCTTGTCCAACAATGACAAAGGAAAAGATGAGATATGCCCTGGTCCTCAGCGAAAGAAGCAGGTATACAAGGGTTTGCCTCAGCACGACCCGTCAACAGACGGTCGAGGCGGTTAGGCTATGTGGGGACTGCCGGCACAGACTCTGCTGAAAGCTTAAACAGAAAGATCCAAATAGCATAGGTCTCAGTCAGGTGGTGCACCAATACATACGCCCTGGTTGGTAAGGTGATGAGATCGACACACTATATTCGATCTACGTTCATAGGTTCCACCTTGAAGCTCTTCTCAGTGCTCGTACGGCATGTTTTCATTAAGTAGTTCGCTGGGCGCATAGTTAATAATGAAAGGATCTTCCCTTATATGTGATGTGCCGCCGATCTCATAAGAAGAATACGTAGTGGTTCAGCTCGTCATGGGAATCAAAGAAAGCTTATTAGGCGAGCTGAGGCTCATTGTAGAGGTCAAGTCGTACAGCTGGTCAAGTTTCTTCTGAAGGTAGTATACACGGGGTTAGCACTGAAAGAGTTCCCCCACCCATATAAGTGAAAAGCCCTTTTGCAAGGCGCGCAGATTAACTTACTTCGTAAGATAAAGGATTTTTTGACCCGGGAAAGGCCAGAAACGACCGGGGTGGAGAAGCAAGTTTACATTGACAAGTAGGCGGGCGTAGAAACCCCTGCTTTGCTTGAACATGAGCTACGGACCCAGCTCCCTCCACCATCTCAGCTTCTCCGCAATACTCTGTTTATCCTGAAGTGAAGGTTTCAGGTTCGTTCTTCTTATCCTACGGATTGCGAGATGTCATTGTTGAGATAAGAAGCGGGCTTGCAGCTGGCCTACGATTGGAGGCTGCTGGTACATTCAAGGTTATGGTGAAGACTGGTCCCGTTGAGTCTGAGGTTGAGTTTACAGTTCTGGACATTCCTGTGACTTTTTCCTTACTGCTTGGGTGTCCTTGGTTTCACCCGTTGGGAGGAATTCCATCCACACAGCACTAAAAGATCAAGATCCCGCACAAGGGGAAGTAGTCACCATATGTGCTGAGAGATGGGAAGCAGTCAATGCCCTAAACATATCGGTTCAGCACCTTAAACTGAAAGGTTTTCAAAGTAGCTGGGATTTTTGTGGATGGATCCGAGGGTCGCTAGTATGATGAAGAAGATTTTTCGAGAAGGGTGGCTTCTATCGATACAGAGGGGAGACTTGGGATCATGGTCCGCGGCATTCAGACTTCATGCAAGTAGCTTTTCAACACCATAGGACCTAGAGGCGGAAAGCCTGGGTTGGGTTAGTTTCATTTTGTGAGATAGATTGGTTTCCCCTATGAGGATTTGGTGGCATATTATGATACTTCGCCGCTAGGGTTCAACGTTAGGGGCAATATCGTCCTTCCAGTTTCGCTACCCGGAGGGGCAAAGGCAAATGGGATCCCTATTATAAAAAAAACAGTAGCAGAAAGCCAAGTTGTCTTGTATATTTACGCTTATGAATCAAGTACAAGAAGTAAGGTCACTAGGCAATGGGCCCGCATACACAGTTCCTCGCTGACACCTTAAGCTAAAACAAAAGAAGAAAAAGACCTTTCACCGAAACATGGAGAATATTATGAAGTCGTCGTTGAAGTCAAAAGATGGATGGGCGGCTATAAGTAGGCTCGCTATTGCGAGCTATACGAGCTGTTTGCCTTTATACGGCTTGAACTCATTTGTCAAGCATTACGAACAAAAGGGGCAGCACACGCCCTCCAGACAGTACCATAAACAGCTTGGACAGCCGCAGCAGCTGCCAAAGAAGCCCTCTCTTCCTTTGAAATCTGGCGGCCTACTCATTGTGATGCAAAGAAAGATTGGCAGGGATACGCTCCTATGTGCACTTGTATTGGAGAGATCTTCCTTGAACGCCTGCTTCTCACGCTTTCAAGAGAGACCGGAATGCTACTCTTTGCCCCGCTAGCTTCCTTTACTGGATAAGAGAAATTGCCTAGACTCTCTCAGTTGCTGCTTACTCCTTCTTCCTGACCCCTCGTGGACGGAGGATTCATTCGAGTAGCCCAGGACATTGGACAGATAGATGTTTTGCCTTGAAGCATAAGATACAGGATCTCCGTGAACCTTCTCAAGTTCCAAGCCGAGCCAGCCAAATCTCATTCTTCATCCCCTCCCGCAGTAGTAGTCATGCAGGACCCTCGGGTCTACGCCCTCTTTGGCATCGGCGATTGAAAGAGAGTAGGAGCGCATTCTCAGTTGGAAAGTCTATCGCTTGGTCCCTCGGTGATGACTAGCAGTCCTTCCTGATTGAGTTCTCACCCTCTATTGATAGATCAAGAGTTCCGGTATAAAAGCTTAGCTTCTATTACAAGAAAAGAGCTATCCTAAAGCTTGACAGGTCTCCCCAATTTGAACTCGAAAACCGAAAGCATAAGGATGAGCCGAACAGAAGGAATACTGTACCTCGTGCAGGAGCAAGGAGAACAAGTCGCAGGAGAAGCGTTGAAGAAGCAGTAGTTTAAGCCATTGATCCTGCAGCTTATCAAAATAAGCACCAGCAGACAGAGGTAGATACAGAGCCATAGGCAAACCTTCATGATCGATAGCCTTTTATGAATACGACCCTCGTGCTCGAGAGGCGGATCCGAAGGCAGTCGCTTACCCAGGAGCATACTTCGGTGTAGCATAGCGGCATACCCCTTTGACCTAGGTGGAAAAGAGATCTATTGAAACCCACCATAAGTCTCTGGGGAGACAGCAGCGGATACAGATTTACCATAAGCAAAAGCGGCTACTGAGGCGAAGGCAAATAAGGTTCCGTTCCATGGAAGGAAATTGAAATAAAAATAAGAAAAGGTCTGATCAAATATTTTGCTTTCTTGTTGTCTTGAATTGTTATAGAACGGCTATTTATATAAGGTATAGTTGGTAGGATGAAGTGGGATGTGAAGCCTTAGTGGATATAGCAAGTGTGCCGGGGATGCAGCTCGGGCGTAGTAGGTCTGGACGCCTAGCATGAAACAGCCTTCTCTGGTAGCGGCACTATACCTTAGTATAGTCTCTCTCTAGCTTCCAGTCTATATTAAAAAACGTAGTTAGCAGAGGTCAGTCTGTCTGGCGTTCCCTCGCGTAAAGGGCTACTTTGGCATCGGCTCTCTCTCGTTAGGTAATTACCGAGGCGAAAGCAGCTCTCTCGGAAGACTGAATTCCTATTTCGCTTACTGGCTTCCTTTGGGGCTCTTTTTTAGCCCACCTGAAAGTGCTGCTGGGATGCCAACAGCTAGGAGCTAGCAGTAGATAGTAGCTCTTCTTGGAGAGTTGTTTGTATCCCCCCCTTCCGGAGGGAGTTTACCTTAGCTACACTCCTTCCCGACGAAGTGAAGCTAAGCCGAGCTCATAGCATCCGAAGCGTAGCAAGGGCAGCTGACGAGGGCTAAGAAGTTTGAACACATCCTATTCCAACTTTTCTTTCATCTTATGGGAAAGAGGAAAGAAAGGCATTTGATGAAAGTTTCATTCAGTGTCTCGGCGTGTAAAGGGCTTTCTTTCACGCATGAGTTATACCGAGTACTAAGTGAATTATGGACCACTTCGCCACGACGAACAAAACCAATGGCAGTAAAAGCAGATGTCTGGTCTCGGTTAAGCCCAACGCTACATGGTTATGTAGCTCTTATGGGATTCAAACCCATGATACAAGAAGGTTGTATATAGATCTAGCAAATCAGTGTCTTAAGCCCACCCGGAAGGCTAGTTGGTAGAGCGATCAGTTTATCTGAATAAAGGTAGGTTCGAATCCTACTTCGGGTTCAAATTAGAAGAGATATGCCAATATAGCTTCAGTGGATCTAGTGGGAATCCCAAGTCAGTCTCTTACTTAAGAGGCAGACTCTCTCGTTCTTCCAGTTTCCTCCGATTAGAAGGTGGTGGGAAAGCAAGTTCAAGATTCGGAGGAGTGAAAATAAAATAAAAATAGAAGTCAAGCCAAGGGCTAATCCAGCTGCCTTTACTAGACGAAAAAGAAGAAGCTTTCACTCATCCATAGCAGCCACTGCCTTGCTTCCTTGACCGTCTTCCAAAGCTTGAATTCTCGGCATCAATGCAATAACTCCTGCCCGGCTTGGCACACTCAACCGCTAATCAAAAGGAGGAACTCGCTGGGCATGCTTTAAAGCCTTTGACTGCTAACGACGCCTTGATTGAGTTTTTTCGATAAAGGACAACAGCTCCCAAGAAGAATCAACTCAGAGTAGGACTCAAAGGAAGAGATCTTCCCCCTTCTATGATGAACTTTCTTCACTTCAGCTTGCTAGCGCTTGGCTTACTTTGACTATCAGAGAGAGGAATAGACATCTCTGAGGTGCTACCAGTAGGTTGTCATTGAGACCTTTATTGAAAGCCCTTTTTTAGATCTTTAAAAGAAGCCTAATGTGGCATTTCGTGATTGAGTTCTCATGCCTACTCTCATCTGAGAAGGAGATAGCCAGACGGGAACCTTTCTTAGCGCTTAGATAGATGGTAGTGAAGAGCAGATGAACTAGACCAGACAGCTCGATGGAAAGGATAAAGCCAAAACTCTTGCTCTTATCCATAGGTGGCCGTGATCGATCAAACGGATGCGCCGCCACTGCTTTCTAGAATTCTTATATATAAACGAAGAAAGAGAAAGAAGCAATTCCCCTTCAAGGGGCCATTACACGATGCAAGAGCAAATGAGAAAGCAATGCCCCTTAGCCACTCCACTCGGGGTGATCCACTACTTACCAATCAACTCAAGCTAAAGCAAAGGCAAAGGCCTTCTTCTCGCAACAGACGGTTCGATCAAAGAGTGCAGCTGGCTAAGCCGCATCTTCTGCTTTAGTTTTAGCGCGAGTGCTTGAAAGTGACTGTCTTCACTTAGTCCTAAGAGAGGGAAAAATGATCTGCCGTCACTAGCCATTGCTCTAGATGCTCTTGTCTCGAAGAGTCAGAGTCATATGCCGATCTTCATGCCATCCTCATTACTAGCTCTGGCGACTAGTCCTCCGCTAATCAAATACCTGCAAACAACCCCTCCGAAACAGGGCATTCGTCGTAAGCCCTTTCCTCTGATCTGTTGTTATCTGACCTGCTCCTCGAACAATTGAATCAATAGTCATTGATATCCACACCCATGCACAAAGAATAGGCTGTGAATGTCCTCTTTTCAGGAATAGAATCGGACATGGAATGCCCTCTGACTTCATCCGAGAGGCCTGTCCTCGTTCTAGTAGTGGGCAAATCCCCTGCTCTCTTTGAAAGAAGACTAGGCTGTGGGACTGATGACTCGGCACTCTTTTCAATGGCCACTATGCTTCTTAGCTATTGCTATTTTGAACCCCAGATTCCCCGCCCTTGGAACGTCTTTGAGGAGAAATCCTTTCCTGAAGTTCAAAAAGCTATTGGAAACCAGTAGGCTATATGACGTAGCAGGGACCAATCCCAGATCCGGCCCAAGCGGACACGGTGATTAGACGTTGAGCGGAGCTCTTCCTGCGGTCTCACAGGCTCTTGCTTCCTTCACCTTACGGAAGATGGCAGATTGGAATGAGACCGTTGTGGCTCCTGGCTGTCAAGAGGCTAAAGCCCTTGCGAGAACCTTTCATCCGAGTCTCAAACAAAACCATTACATCTTAAACAAGAAGACGAGAGGCGAATGGGAACACAGCCAGATAGACATTCCGCCCCTATACCTCAAAGGGAATCGCCCTCTACTCTACGACTTAGAAGACTGAGAATCAGGGCTTCCTCTAACAAGAGAAGAAGCCATTAGTAGTCCAGGTTAGGCTTTCGGTTTAATACCAATCTCCCGTGTTAAAACAATAATAGTTGTATGGGCTCAGCCCTAGTTCTTATCTTAAGGCGAAGTCTCACATGAAAGAGAAAAGTCAACATGAGACTCGAAAGACGCTCGGCGATAAAGAAAAGAAAATGACTCTTTCTTCGGTGGACATGGCGGAGGCTCATGCACTTACACTTAGGAAAGGTTCTGACCTGGCTTTTTCTCTACAGCTATCTTCTGTTTGTATGTATGAAAACAGATTCATCTCAGGTCTTGAAAGCTTTTCATAGTCAAAAGTCGTCTACAGATCGCAGTCTGAGGCCTATTGTTAGTGATGTGCAGCAACTCGTCCCACCACAGCTGGTCGGTATAAAGGGTGAACAGATTAGCCAATGCTTCGGCCGATTGGGTGGCAAAGCATCTTCCTGACTGAAAGTGTCGACCTTACTGGGTGCAGAGTCCTCCACCAGCTATTCTTGCTATTTTAAGAGAAGATCATCATTGTCTGACTTAGGCCTTGATGTCTTTTGATTTCAGCTTTCAATGCCCGGAATAGGAACTGAGATGATTCGATAGTGGGAACTCATGAGCGCTCATCCATTCTTTGCCGGGAACCAGAGCTGGCATAAATGACCTTGATCGAAAGTGAGCCCTTCACGAAGCATGGAAAGTAAAAGGATGCGAAGAGAGCGCCACTACTCTCTTTCCGGGAAAGATCACTCCTAGGTTAGGCCGACAAGACATCAAGAGGGAGAGAAAGCCAAGCATTTTTTTTAGTACAAAAAAGGAAGATATTTATATACGTAAGCCCTCACATTATGAGACTGAAGGAAAGACTCCTGCTTCAAGGTCCTTAGATTAGACCACTGGCTTGTTTGGCCCGAAGGCAGAATCAAAGCCAGAAGGAATTACAGACAGAAGCACTTCTACTCCCCTCAAATTTAGATCGAAGAAATGAGAGGTCCGCCTAGAACCCTATTAGCTCGAGAGCAAGAAAAGAAGGAGGGAGGGACTACTTAGACTACTTAATCGATAGAGCCCGGCACGATTACTGGATCGAAAGCAGCTCCAACTCCAATAGGTGGGAGGAATGAGCCCCCTCAGCCTAATCCAATTCCATATACCTATCTCTCACACCAGTGATTTGAGATTGTTCAAAAGACAGACCAGTCCCTTTCCCGACTCCTGCAATTAGATTATAGGCTTCTTACTCTTAGTGGTAGTGTACGGTTTTCTCCTTCTTAGCCTATTGGTTTCGCTTTCTGAGATACATAGTTTCCCTTCGACGAGGAATCCTTTGGCTGACACCTTTCAATGGAATTCGTTTCCACCGCTTGCGCTCGCTACCGAAAAAGAATTGTTTTACACAACGCTACCAGGCTTGGCTTTACGTTCCCCAGATGGGGAATGGGTTACGATAGGTTCTTCAAAAGCTTGCTAAACCCGAACTCACTTCCAGGGCTGGGGATGAGAGTAGTTACGAAAAGACTCAGACCTTAACCGCTGTCCCTGAAGGATATGTTTGCCACTTAGAGCTTCACCGTCTCGCTTAACGAACGGGAGAAACAGAAAGAGATTTACCTAAGAGCTATCCGGAAGAATAGCCAGAGCCTGGATTGATTTGGTTTATCACCGTCTCGTTGCGGCGGGATGCACGCAAGCAAGGAGTTAGGTGGCTGGATTGAATCAATCTATCACTCCCGTGTTGAGGGCTTTAGCGACTGGGCAGTTTGATTGAAAGCTTGACTTTCATTTGGCATTTTGGAAGGCACTTTCGTATATAAATATATAAAGAAGTAGTGGATCAAGGCTCAAGGTAAGCTTTAGAGCTACCTAGGTTTCAGGTGGCGATGAATATTGATCTCCTCCACGGCATGAGGATGAGGCTTAGATATTACCTAAACTAAAGTTGCTAGAGCGGTAAAGACAAGGATAGCTCCTAGGAAAGAAAAAGAAGCAGTTGGGGCACCCATTGAAGATGGATTAGCCCGCATAAGAGAATGTCCTTCTTTTGAGTTAACATAGATGTTAAGGCCAGATAAGATTTAAGAATCAGTATTAGCCGGGTAAATCTGGGAATCACCAATAGACGTACCTGAAGACGCAGTCTAACGCTAACGAAAGCCCTTTACGCATATATACCGAAATTCCCTAAAAAAAAAAAATAGGCTATACCATTCATAAATGGATAAAAGAATTGAACATCTTGACATTTCCACATTAGACTGATTTAATGGAGAAAGCAATGCCCTTGAGGAGAGCACTGCCAGCTGTGAAGATAGACGACTCACAACTCTTATTAAAGAGTTTGTTTTTTCAGAGGGGAATGTGATTCATCTCTACAAGAAATTCGTTCATACTCTTTCCCCATACGATGATGCTCTCTCTCTATGGATTGAGATGAGAATCACTTACCTCTCCATAGTAGGATTCTCTATGTCCATACCTCTGACGAAGCGAGCCTTAAGTATATAGAGGAAAGAGTCCTCAATCTTACTCAAACTCCCAAGGCTCCAGTTACTCCGATCTCGCTGGCTTCATTCTCTGTGGATCCAAGGTCGCAGTCTGTTGGTGAAGGAACCCTGGCTTCTCGGACTATGACTCCAACGTCTGCTTTCAAACCTAGTGGCTCCTCCCAGGTATTGTACTAGACGTCAAACTCCATTTTTTCCTTATTTGACCCTAATCAAATTCTTTGACATATCCTTTCTTGTTCAGCCTCAGCACTTTGCTTCAGCTTCTACCTCGAGTAGATCCACGCGGCTTGCTCATCGTGCTTATGGCTTGGCCAATTGACATTGTCTTCGATCGAGTGCTCTTATTTCACAACGATAGGTGGGTTACCCTTTCTTTGAACCTTTCGTCTTTGATCTAACTTAAAACAACGGGCGGCCTACCTGACAGCTATCAATCATGAACTAGCAGGATGGACTGCCTTTGAAGCCGGTATTGTTTATATAAATGAGAGTTTATAATAATAATAACAACTCGCTATCCGTGCTTCCTTTCCTGAGTCATCGTTAGCTAGTACCAGAGTTGGATGCTTACTTCGCTTTCTTTCCCCATGTAAAATATGTGCAAGAAGTTCCTTCACACCAGAAGACCTGGATTGGTTTGAGAGGCGTATAGGTCCTGTCTTCCCCTCTGCGCCTTGAACAGAAGCTCAAGTGCACGAAGACCCTCTTACTTAAGTAGGTGCTATGACTTAAGAAAATCTCCGGGTCATTCTTCAAGACTACCACCTTCTCTTCGGGCATTGGAAGATGAATCAACTCCATATAAGCTGGATGACCCGGGCCTTCTTTGTGGCTTGGTGTTAACTGTAGCACTATCAGACCTTGAAGGTTAAGTTAGTGTTCCATGAACTCAATCCCACATAAATGCTGTGGCATAAGTTATCTAGCTACATTCTATTACCGCCCTTGAAACTTAAAAAAGTCTTATGGGATAACATAAACAAGCAAGCTTGCCTCTATCAATTGGATGTTTGAAAGGTAACTAGAAATCTCGTAAGAGAATAAACAAAAATGTTACGTTACGCCCAAAAGTCCCAACTCTGGCTCAAGAAAAAGAAGAAATCACTGATGTCGAATTCATGATAAATAATATGACAGATTATGTCTTTCGAATGAACGAAATAGTATGATAGGTAAAGCATACTTCTCATCTGTAGAAGAATACCACTTCACTATCGAAGCTAATTATCTTAAGGGTACCTTGCCTCATGGTTGATTGTTCACTCCCGCTATAAAGAAAATAAGGAATAGGCATCTTCATTCTAGTTATTTAATTGACTGACTTATTGAGAAGCCCTCACTCACCGGTGTGAGATGTTTGTATTGTTCTTGTGCTATCAAGCCTCCAAATGAGAGCTCTTTTCAACGACAGCTTTGTATTGTATCGGAAAAAAAGATTGCATGGTTCTAAACTGATTCGCTAGTTGGTTCAACTGATTCGGGTCCATTTCTTTCACTAGTGATTGGTAAGCTAGGTTCCCTAAAATGACAGGAGTGGGGAAGCATCCAATCAACCATGGAATCCTACTTTTCCAATTCTAGATCCGCTACTGCTGGAGTGTATAATGCCTCAACTACCTATGCCAATGAAAGATTATAATTAATAAAAGGCTAAGTGCCAACTCTTGATAGAAAAAAAATCTAGCTTCTCCGGCAAAGCAAAAGCACAAAAGCAATAGAAGTACCCATCGAGTCGAGCAATGATCCAATTGGAGAAGTAAGTAGCTCTTTCCTTGGGACCAAGAAGAAGTACTTATAGCAATCTCAGGCTAGTTGGCAATCTCTTGATTTACATTTACATGAATGTGAAAGCCTTGCAAGCGATCCAGCATACCCATCATCCGCCGCTTACAGTAACGTAACTAAGCCAAGCTTTCTATTTATTTGGATAAATACAATACATAACATATATTAGCTCTATTCAGTTATTAGTGTCACGGTCAACCCCTGGCCAGTCTGTCCTTAAAAGGCTAAGAATTGGGTCCATGAAGCCTTATCTACTTCAACCCTAAATCAGTATTCCCTTTGAACCTAGACCATGGAAATAGGGTTCTAGACATATTCCATTAGTGGGATCCATAGCGATAGTTAGCGTTCTACTGGCTGTTAAAACAAGATTGTATGGCTATACGAGGATTGTAATTATATCACGTTCTAACGAAGGAGAGTACTTGCATAATATATATTCATTATATACTAAACGAGTCCCGATTACCCGGAGTATACCGGAGGGCCTGAACAGCCAGTTGCCTCAATGGATCCAGTATCGGAGCAGGGATGAGGAACCAAAGCTGGTGAAGTTTCTGTGATCACTTACGAGATTTCTTCGGCGAGATGAAGTAGGCACTTGGAATTGAATGTATTAAGCATAACAAAAGAGGTATTTCACAGTAGGTTGTAAGTCAAGGAAGAAGGTTGTCGAGGACTACCCTAAGTATACAAGTAGGCAGGACTTTCAGTTACAATGTCTAGGTTGCCTTTCTAAACTCAATCTCTATTATCAGATTTCACCAACTACCACTACCAGTGGTGATTCCTAGATACTACTCTCTAGGATCCAATTAAGGGAATGAAAGGAGGCGCTATAGTAGCTGCAAACAAATCTCGTGACGGCGATCAAAGAGCTACGTCTCTTCTCTTGACGAGTCCTATTCAATCAAATCCTTTCTATCAACAATGGCACTAACCTTAGCTCCTCTTCCCAACCCAGAATCATATAGTTTCCTCTCTCCATATTTGCATATGAGAGGACTAATAGGGTGCCAATAGTCGAACCATAAGGAAAGAGAATATCCCGCGCCTACTTGGTATAACATCTTACGTCGGGCTCGAAGCTTCTCTTCATTTTCCGCCAAACCCACGAAGAGTCGCCGGGACAACGCACTTCCCAGAAGCTTTTGTTTCTAAGAAGATAGGACCTCAGCCAATTAGACCATATAAAATTGTCACCATCAGTACATAGGTACCACAAATCTTCAACATGGCTGCAAAGTATAACTCTTCCGTATTCCTTATGCCTAAACCACCCTCCTCAAAGGGGAAACATACCTGGTTCCAAGCCACCATTGCCCTCCTAGTATTGAGATCACTTCTTCCTTTCCCCTCTAGCTTCCATTGTTCCTCGGCAGTAAGAACCTCCTCTAGTTCAAGGTAAACACCTGAGTCAACTGGTTATTCAGTGAAGTAGGGTTGGCATTCTCTAAGAAGATTACGAAAAGGTAGGGTCAGGAGGGGACGGACGAATTCTATAATTTCTATAACAACAGGAGATTCGATTCAAGAGTAGTGCTTTTTCCTCCAACCTTGAGCAATTCGTGTGAACAGATTCAGGATGAATTTCCACTATGCCTCTCGCCTTGAGCTTCCTCCCTTTTCTAGGAGTTCGGTTCGACCATTGGTTCGTTTAGTAGTAGGTCTCGACAGGTAAGCTACAATAGCAAATTGCTAGTTCCACACTCTTAGTGGTGAACCTTGATCTCGGTTTCACTGCAAGCCTAGCCCTAGCCCTTGATACAAGGAGCGGCATACCGGAAAAAAAGAAGAAGTATCATCCCGTGCTTTCGGGCTTAGTTCAAATAGGATTCGTTCAAAGAGAACCCTTCCAGACGACAACAACGATCACTCACTGAACACTCAGAATCGACTGGGATTCCTCTAGATAGCTCTTATTTTATTGCTAAAGGAAGGTCTGCTAGATTCTTTCGCACATCTTACGGGACAAGACTGTAGGGTGTAGGGGGCGAATCTACCGGAACGTGCGCTCGGCTTGGTTCCGGGATGACTGCTAAGTACTACTTTACTTATACTTACTCAAATGATACATCGGTGATCTCGAGTATCACATACGGTGAATGCGAGTTCCTGATTTAGCTGTTGATGAGAACAGTGTAACTAGAGGATTGATTTTCCGATTGACTAGTTCATATAGTGAAAGTGAACTCTGTAACCTATAACTTATAACTATAACCTATAGTAATAGTATATAGTATGCATCTTTTTTGATATGCAATGCATTCTGACGAGAAAACGCATTCTATATAAAGGGCCTATAGAGCCCAAGGAAAGAAAGACGAAATCCTCTCACCAAGATAATTCGCAGCAAGTACTTTAGAGTTCAATATTATCTATCTTAATCTTTTTGGACCGGGCGGGGCCAACCGAATCTGGATAGAAAAGAAATAGGCGCTAGTTGCCCTTCTAGATTAAAGATGTGAATGAGGGAAGCAACTTCTGCTATTCGAGTCGGTTAGGAGAACTGGATTGCACCAAAACCGATTTGCTGCTTCGGCAGAGGGGCTAGTCTCAATCGAGTAGGGCGTCTAACTGCTTAAAGGGGAGCGAAGGGATTAGTAAGTGATGAAATGGGTGTAGTCAGATTAGAGGCTTTCCGAGCCTAAGGCTTTTCTTTTGTCCGTCTTCTATTTAAGGCATTAGTCAGACGGCAAAAAGACATTAATCTTCCTGAACGACTTACCTCTGCCCTCTGGGACTTCTTTCCGGGTCGAGTTAAGTTAATAAAGAGGGCTATTCACCAGAAGGATGGAGACTAAGCCAAGCGAAAGAATCAGACTTTGCTTTCTTCTTCGAGGCTTAAGGACTGGTATCAAGAAAATCTTAATTGTAAACTGCAGCTAGAAGATCTGGAGAGTAAGCCAAGCAAGGTCAAGTAGCTGATTCAATAGCAAGAGTAAGTTACCGGATCACGGTCTTAGTCCGATCAGAGGCGGGAATATCCTGTTGATCAGTTAGAAGCTAAGGGAGAATCTGACGGCTTTTCTTTCCTCTCGAAAGGGAGTGTAAAGTCCCCAAAGGTTCTTTGCAAGACAATGTCATTTTTCGGCTCTACTTCTTATATGAATCAAATCATATGCTGGAAAGCCATATCTGAGAAACTTCTTTCCTATCTCTGTATAAAGGGCTATCTAAATTAAGGGCTTTACCTGTTAGCCCGCTTGCTTGTAAAGAACACTACTACTTCTTACTAAGTCCTCAAGCTCTTAATCTTCTGTTTTCGTCTCTAGGAGTGAAGTCGGGATTACCCTGTAAGGAAGATGAATGGAATCAGCGGGTTTTAGAAGAGAATCCAAGGAAGTTGGCAGATCTGGGTTTTGGCCTTCTTGTGGTCTTCCGGGGAACGAAGTCTAATTAGACTGGTCCTACGAATGCATTCTTTAGTCAAGCAAAGAGGAAGCTAGCAGGTATGACTTCCTGGCTGTCTAAGGAAGGGATTCACCAGAGAGGGGTATTGAAGTTCGGCCCAACTAACTAAAAGACTTGACTTTCCTACCCGATCTGTAAAGGACCATCGATGAGATTCTAAGTCCGCGGTAACTACTCTTTCGAATGACTGATTTACGGCTGCTGACTTAGACTTCTTTCCTGCTTATCTACTAAAGCCTGTAACTCAATCGAAAAGGGATGCTAGCAGGGATAAGGCATGAAGGCAGTCAGACTTCTTTCGAACTTATTACCAAGCCTAGCAAAAGGAAGCTATGACTTCATTCAACTGCTTACGGCGGGGACCTTGAAGCCTTTTTAGTTAGGCTTTGATCAAATAAGGGTGTAAGAAGAGAAAGACTAGTTCAGGGATGATAGTCAGCAAAGGTAAACATCTTCTTATCTAAGGACTTCGGATCAGATGAATATAGTGAGTTCACGGGGACTAGGTCCTAAAGGACCCTGGCTTAATGGATTGATTCTTCTATCTGCCTTCCCTAACTCCATATTAAAGGGATGCTCTAGGACTGAAGTGGGGAATCCCAATTGGTCACGAGAAGGCGTCAAGTCTGCTATTTCGTCTCATTCGGAATCTCAAGACTTCATGTCAACGTCAACTACATCCTTTACTCCCCTATCTGGCTTAGCGAGAAAACGGAAGAATTAGTACAGTCTGAGCCGTCAGACAATAGAGTCGCTTTCTTCGTTGCTGCAAGATCTTCCAATGCTAAATCAACTGCTACAGCAATTCTGTAGGGCGGGATGGGTAACTCAATCTCTATAGGGAGCAGCTCTTCCTCTATAGGCCTTTTCCTCAGTCAATTCCCGGATCAATGACTTGGGACTAGTAGGTTAATCACAGGGATGAGCTCAAAAGCGAGATGTAGTTATCTGGGGCTGCTCTTTCTCCTGCCTTTCATTGCTTTTTAGATGCTTTTAGGTCGGTGTAAACAGTGAGGAAGCTATCTGTATGGGCTGCTAGCCAGTAGGGAAGTAGGGCACTGTAACTCTCACCTAAAGAGAATGACTGATTTTCCTTTCCGCAGGATTCTATTGGTCTTTTAGCTGCTAAAGTAGCTGATTCCAGAAATCAGGAATAGTTAGACTTCTTTCCGGAATCTCAATTCATTAGGAGATCCCTTGTGACTTCGTAGACGACTTTCCCATCTTTAGCTTCAAGGGCTGCTCTGTCTTACTTCTGGGCCTACCCTTTGCTTTGAAGAGAATACCGGCTGAATCTACAGAGCCAGATACGGGACTAATAATAGAAATAGAAGATGGGCACATTTGAGCTGTATTGGTGTATTGGTCACCGAAGAAAAATGACAGGATGCCAACTTCAAAATACACGATTTTCCCGGGAACTTCACCCATCCATTTGCATACTGCCCTTGCTTTTTCTTTTCTTTCTGATGGACGAGTGAACTTACCTCCAGCTTCCGACTAAGGTCCTTCTCATTCTCAGGCTTACGGGGAAGAGGCTCTCAGAGCAGTTAGCGGCTAAAGAAGAGGATTACCTTAGCCTCAGTAACATCCCACGGGTGAGGAAATGGGCTAAAGAATTGATTAAAAGGTCATTGGATGAGATGGAATTGGTGTTGGGCCTAAGGGCTTTTTTTACCTGCTAGGTAGTAGTTAAAGGAAGCTCAGGCTGCTTTTTCTACGTAATTTCTAGTCGAAGAAAAACCTATCTAATCTTATGATATTTCGGCTACTCCTTTGACTCTAGCTGCTAAAGGCTGCAACTTAGTCAAAGAGGTCAACTTCCGAAGTATCTTACTACGGATCAGAGAGGGGATAAGGCATTAAAAGCTCTTGTTTTCTACTTTCTTACCCTATCTTCACCTCAGGGAAGCTCCGGCTCCATTGCAGACTGAGGAAAAGTCTTAGAATTCAGTCCTGGAAAGACTTTGTCTTGTCGTCATAGGCTTCTTTCTTAAGTTACACGGTTTGAGTCTAAAGATCGGACTTCTATTGCACTACTGACCTTAGACAGATCTGCTAGGTGAGGAAAGCTTAGCTTCCAGGTCTAGTTGCTAAAGTCGTCTAAGTAGGGTTATAAGCAGTTACTAGTCCCCCTTCCCATTGAATCGATTACTAAGCCCGGATCACGGTGACTATAGAAGATGATCTAAAGATTGAAGTCATTCTACGTCCGGAATAGATCTTTCTATTTGGGTAAGCAGTACGACCTTAGAAAGAGCTCGCCTGCAAGCTGCCAAACTAAGACTCAGTCTTTGCAAGTCCAGCTTTAAAGGCTGTAAGCCGAGTTCGCCTACGATTCTTTGACTGAGACGACGGATTCGAAGAACCGTAACCTTAAACATCAAAGAGGACAGGACTAGAGATGAAAGAACAAGCGTAAGTCAGAAGAGTTGGTACTACAAGGACTTAGGAAAGCGGGATTTCTCTTTTGGTATCGGCCCGTACTAAGAAGACTTCTAGTTTGTGTTCCCGGATCTAATTCATGTATTTATTTAATTCACTATAGCCCTCTGTTCTGTTTCACTCCTTGAGGAAAGAAAGTGAGTGGAATCAAACGAATCTTAAGGCTTTGGTGCCCCATGCCCAATCCCCCGAGGAAAAGCTGCCTTATAAGGTCCTATAGCGGGCAACAGAACGAAATCTCTTGATCTATTCCCAGAGGATGCTTACTGGTCTAGTCTAATAGGCAGTTGCAGGTCATTACTTCAGCGTCACAATCTCATTTGACTCAATCCCCGGTTTCCTCTGCTCTAAAGTCTAGTCCCTTATCTTAAAAATCACTGATCCGGGAGGATGTTTTTGCAGGTTCTCCTTGTGTACAAAATCCCCGCCTGCCTCATTTATGGTAGAATAAAGCAAAGCTAGGATCGGAAGTGAGTCTAAAGGCTTAGTGCCTCTCTGACCCACTGTCAGTATTTACTTAAGTGAGCCGTAATCCGTATATGAGGTAACTGACTCTCTAGTGGCAATCCAGTCCTTAGAAAGAGAAAAAAGCCTGAGATGGCCGCAACCGATTTCTATTGTCTTACCAGCCAGTCCTGATACATAGAAGCCCGCGAGCAAAAGAAGTCATGATACAGAGCGGGGGATGAATGGAAGTTATAAAACTGCCAATCTCTGCCAACATCTGGTGAATCAATTACCCAAAAGCAAGCACTATTAGTGCCCTCGTAACCGTTCACTTTACTCCCTTTCGAGATGAAAGAGATGCCGTTTGACTTATCCTTTATCACCTCTGCGGAAGGTGGCGGACTGACTTCAGTTCATCCCCAGAACATAGAACAACGGTAACTCCTAAGTCAGAAAGACCTTCTGACGCCTAAGAAGTCTAAAGCAGGGGAAGTAGTTAGGAAGAAAGATTTCCATTGGTATTGCATTCGTGCCCGGGGGAATATCTTACTCAACCAAATAAAACAACCCGTAACTCCAAAACCTCTATTAGTTGGGGCGAATGCCAGGAAACAAAGTAAGAAGTCGTTTGATGTCTAATACAATCTCAATCTCCGATCGGGATTGTATGAGAGAACACTAAACTAGTGACTTTACTTGGCTCTCAACTCAAGCTCAAGTACAGCTGTCTAACTACTAAATCGAAAGACTAATCTCAACAAGCTTCACTCTTTCTTCTGGACGATAATGCAACAACAATAGAAATAGAATAGGAAACGAAACTCAGAAAACATAGGAAAGCGCTAAGTCTTATCTTTCCTTACGGGCGGGCTAAGACAGGAAGGCGTCAAGAGTTTCAACTTCATGACTTGACTTGCAATCTTCTAACTTCCATACTTTCCAATCTTTCTATATCCTTACTTTACTTTTGATCAGATGAAGGAAGGGAAATGAATCCCAGGGCTTAGTAATGGAATCCATAATCAATGGGACTACGAGATGAATCTAAGCCTTCTCCGGCTTCTCAATCACAGGAATTTATTGTAACAATAGATTCCTTGCTAGCTTCAGAAGGACTTTCACTAGAAAGACTATGCTCCGGGATTGCAAGAACAATAGAAGGAGGAAATTTCAATTCTGACTGACTTCTTTTTCAATCGGATTGCAAAAAAAGAGAAATATTAATCTCTGCAAAACATAGGCATTTCTTTTAGTATTACACGGTCTGGAATGCAAGCAACAATCAATTCCTTTCTTATCGACTAGTTCAGTGACCGGTCACGAAGAGAGGAAGAAAAACAATCTTTGAATATGAGATTTCCCTTTACTTGAGACTGAGTTTTCCTTACCCAGGAATGACTTCTTTCCGCCTTCGGATTTGATTCATTAGTCAGTTCCCACTCTGGTCGGGACGTCTAAGTCAAACTATAAGAAAAGAAGTCAACTCCGGAAACATTTATTCTAACTTCCTTGCGGTCGGCCCTCTCTTCCCCTCCAGCTTCAAGAGATCCGCTAGGGGCAGTAAGGAAGCCAGCCCGAGAGTAATAAGAAGTCAGCAGCCGGGAATCTTTCATTCACATGTTGCGGGGATTCCCCTATCCTCACTTCAAAAAGCCTTGGAATCACTTACTCTTTCTATTGGTGTGCATTCCCTTCAGCAGCCTAACATAAAGTCTAAAGTCCGGTTCGAATAAGATAAGGCGGTAGGCCAGGGAAGTCAGACCTTCAAGCATCCTCTTTATCAGTCTTTTCAAGCCCCAGCTTCAACTGCTAAGGTAGTTAAGTCCACTTAGAAATGGCTATTTATGGTGGAATTCGCATCTATTGAGATTCCATAGTTCGATTTGTGTGAAGAAAGACCGACCAGAAGAGAGCCATTGGGCACAGAAGACCTAGCCCGACAAAAGTAGTATTTAATAACACGGCCGTACTGGATTACATTCCTATATCAAAGGCCCTTAATGCAGCAGCGGAGTCAAGATCATCAAAGGTAAGCCAGGAATCCTCTTGAGACAAGCCCTTATAATCAGTTTTTATTCCCTCCCGGCTAATCTCTCTAGTCCCGACTCTTTGGATGGAGTCAGATTGACTTAACTTACGAAATGACGTATGTTAGAGGAAAGAGATTTCATTAGTAGTTATCTTTCTCCCCGATTCCTAGTGTTTTCTCTATTGTCTTAGACGTCCCGTGAATGACTTTCAAGCTAGGAATTGATTGAAGTAGAAAGCAACTAATCTGCCAAAAACAAGTGATTAACCTACTAGTCCTGCTTATCCCCTTTAATCAATTCAAATGCCCAGAGATTTTCTTTCAACACCTAGTGAATCCCCTCAAAGTCAACAATGGGAGAAAAAGTAGCGGTAAGGAAGAAAACAGAAAAGAAGCCCCTCGGGGAAGGATGAACTATTCCCACTCTGATTCCCCCTTCCCAAAGCCTGGGCCTTCACTCTCTTCTTCCATGGCAATTCCCTGGGAGTAAGGAGGATGGAGGCAAAACGGAAGTCTAAAGCCAAAGGACTATTACCCGCAAAAGACCTTAACCCTACGCCCTTTGATTTCCCTCCTATAGACTTTAGATAGACTTAAGTGCTGTCTGATCTTAGCCTCACAGCTACCTAAGTAAGGAAAGAGATGCTAAGGTGCTAACCGCTAGATCATTTCAAAACCAACTTTGAAGCCATCCATCCTAGAAGCAAGATGAGGACAAGAAAAGCTCGGCGCCTATAATTATAATAGAGTAAAAGATGATGATTTCTAAGCAATTGAGCGCATCACCTCTCCTCACCGTAACTGGGATTGAGTGAAAGAAGTCAAAGTGGAAAGCTAAAGGTCATATATCTTTCCTTCCCTATTTTGATGGCTCACTTCAGTCCTATTTAGGACGTCTAGCTTAAGGTTACAGTTAGCATTCTTTTGTTAGAATACAAGGCAGAGGTCCACTGGATAGCAGGTCTAAAAGCAGGAAGTTAAACACAGAGATTCTTACAAAGGCCGACTAAGACTAATAGAATACTGCAACAACAACGACTACTTAGCAAAGATAGACCAGAAAGCATAGACTTAACTGCCCTTAAAGAGCTAGACAGGCTTAGAGGAGGGAGCAAAGCAACTAAAAAGATTCCCCCGGTGTAGATCTATTTTCCCGCTTTATCCATATAGTCTTCTTTCCTTCCTTTCCCATAGAGGAAAGAGATCGGAGATTCATCTTTTTATTGTTACACCTGTGAATGAGAAGAATGTCAAATCCGAAATCTGAAATGGAAGTCAGAAAGAAGCAAGTAAAGTCTACTCATCAGTTGCAGTTGAATGAACTCCAGGACGATCTAGTTGCCGATGTTCAGTCTCTTCTCTCCAAAGCAAAGTCAGCTTAGCTTGAAGCTTTAGATGGTCTAGCTAGAGATGCTACAGTCTAGGTTACAGGCGATCTGCTAGCAAGACGGAATGTGGGCTGAGGGCAGGCCTTACTTAAGAGTGAGTTTTCTTTCAAAGTTAGAGGGGAGCTAGTGCTAGTTGAATCAAATTCTTGGCACATTGACCTTCTTTGTAAGATCTGCTAGGAAAGAAAAGCCATGAAAGGTAAGATGATCCTAGTCCCAGGGATTCCGCTACTTCTAAGTATAAGTAAAGGCCCTAGAAGAGAAAGTAACTCGACCTTAGGCAGAGGTTTTCAAACCATTCCATTGGGAGTCCCATCATTCAGACGGACAAGACAGATGCCGAGGCAAGAAGCCCCGCAAACGCAATTCAAGAGGGAAGTGCGCCTTCCACCTTATTCGAGTTTCAGATCTTGATGTTACGGCCAGTGCCACGAGAGTTGAGTTGAGAAAGGAAATGAAGCGGAAAGGGACCGAACGTGTCCTATTGAGAAATGAAAGAATATGAGCTCAAACCCGCACTAGAACGACAAGGAGAAGTCGGAGCTCCCTAAACCCAAACTCGGTCGGTAGGTATAAGATGAGCTGGTAGACTGAAAATCTTACCCGACATCAGCTATTTGAAAATTTTCTTTTTAAACTGTTGAGGGAAGGTCTGATGCAACGAGTGAACCAGATCGACCTGAGAGGGAGTCCCAGGAAAGGGTAGACGAAAGAAGGTCTCCGATACGGGGATGGAGTGTGAAGACATCGGTTGAAGCGCTTAGTTTCCAGACTCAGTTAGTTAAAATAATCTGGGACTAAGATAAGAAGATCAGTTTCTCTTAATCACATCACGGGGCGCATTCGTCTCGTCTATCGGTCCTTAGTCTTAGATAAATTGGTGGTAGCCACTACGTCAAGAGAAAATAGAATCGAAAGAGAAGATTTTCCTCGATGAGTTGAAGGTTTGTGACTCCTTCGCTTCGACCATACCTTCTTTCTTTAGTAGCGAGTCTAACTTTACAGATACCATTTATTTTAACCATGACCAGCCCTGACTTGACTGGTGGGAGAGAAAGTCTCAGCGCTAACTCACTAGACGGACAATCGACCCTAGGGAGAGACCCGATTCAGCCTGGGAACATTACTTCCTATAGTGGCAGGTAATTATGGGTTCTGCCGCACCTGATTCCCGAGAAACGAGAAACCATCACATCAATGAAGGAATGCAAGTGTAGTTTTCACCAGATCTAATGTCTGATTTCGACCTTGATCTATTTGAAACGAACTGCCCTACGTTCAATAAAAAGAAAGACTGTCTGGCTGTAGCCATGCCGAATGGAGAAGGAGGGGCAAGGGCAGACCGCTGCTGGTAGCCTTAATTGGGTGGCGCGCTATAGATCGGATCCTAAGTAGCTATAGGATGAACCCTGGAAGACGGCCCTACCGGAGGAAGCGGGTAGGGTGAATCTCCGTAACGATTCTAACGACTTAGCTAACCGTTGATTCAATGTCCTCTTAATCGGGGCACCGGTTTTTTTCTTGTTCTCAACTAGGTCTTTTCCCCTCGTGGTTAAACATGAGTTTGGAAATGCTCATTCTGTACATCTCCTCGTCAATCTGTGCATGAGCTTCTGGGCTATGTCTCGCTTACCCTCTTTAGTAGAGATCAACTGCTTATACTGGAATTAAGATCTGTTATCCAAGCCTCGGGCTTAATCCGTATAATGGTTCTCAACTACTGGCATTGTGGGGTAAGATTTCTTTGACATAGAAGGGGAAGGTTTAGCTACGTCCTGTAAGAACTTGCTACAAGCGGGCAACTTACTACCTCTCCCTCTTCTTATATAGTTGATGGACTTAGTCTCATCGTATAAGAAACGGGTCGGTGGGCAAGTGAGCTGATCTCGCCTTTGTTGATCCGCAGTTATCACGACCCTGCTACATCGCGATCGTTTATTCCCAAGCAATAGAGAATACAAAGCACACAAGGCGCATGATGAACAAGAGTAGCTTCCCGTCCCTTACTCCATTTCTTGTCTTAAATAGACAAAATAGTGGGCTTCCTTCTTCTATGAGTCGAAGACAGCCTCGAAGCGCCAAACGAACTGACCCTACCCAAGCCTTTTCCAGGCAAGATCTCAGCCAAATGAGCCTGATCGTAACAAGCTTTAATTAAATCAATGGGACCAATAAAAAGATGGAGATTTTCTCTCTACTAGCTGCCCCGCTCATAGAATGGATCGCTCAAGAAGAGCACTTTTCGGGCATAGATAGCAAGTCCGGGCGTTTGGTTCAGTTTCACTCTGAACAATGTCCTTTTATGTTCCTATTCAATTCTTCCTATCCGCAAGGAAAGAAAGCTCTTAGCGCACAAAGCAAGCAGCGAAGGAACGGCTTCTTTTCTTTCAATACTAGCTACTAGTGAACACTCTTCTTGTTCACCTTTCAGGCATAGTTTAAATCATGTAAGTTAGTTAGCCTTAGCCTCTCTGTTCTCCTTTCTTTACAGAAGCGGATTGATTAGAAAGCGCATTAAAAAAAAGCTTCTTAAACAAAGCGTAAACGCACAATCAAAGGAAGGCTTCCTTGAAACCACCTTTCCTTCGTTCACTCCTGACCTGACAGAAGCTATGAAACCATCCATAGGGTAGGGGTTACTAAGCCCGCGAATCGAATGGTTAAAAAGCCGATTCTGTATACTGACTGCATTGCTCCCTCTTGACAGCTTGCTTATGTTAGAGCTATTGTGTCACTGTCCTTCTCTACTTTCTCTGCCGATACCGAACACGGTAACTAACCTCTTGACTAACGGCCTGTTTTGTTTACAGAGTGGCTCCGAGTGAAAACAAAACTTGTCAACTAGTAACGGAAAGAAGCTCTTAAACTATAGGGGAAAGCTATTCTCCCTAAGTCGAATCGGTGGAATGCCCTGCTTCCGGCTAAGTATACTTGGGCCTACCGTTCGTTCAACCGTTACCTCTATTCTATTCCGATCTTTCTTTTCTCCTTTGCTTCCTTGTCTCGTCTGTCCTTCTTGCCCTCAGCCTGTCTTGGAGCTCTATCCCGCCCTTCCTTTGGCTTGCTAGCTAGAAGGCGAAGAGCGCACAGCGCAATAAGGTAAGGTATAGGAACGGTTGACGCCGAGAAAGACTAAAGACGGGAGAGCACGCACAGACATCCTCGGGAAAGCACTAATGAACTACGCCATCCCTGACACTTATGCGGGCGGTGAGATACCAACCATCCGATATCGCCCACAAAGCTAAGAGGCCACTGGAACCGAATAATACCCATAAAGAACGCTAACCGCCACCGGAATCTGATGCCATCCGATAAGGGATAACTCTTTCGGCAAAGAATTTTACCAAAAAGCCCGATTCGAATCATTATGCTCGATAAAAGGAAAAAGGGAAAAGGGAAGCTCAAATAGAAAACAGCACTACTGCTAGTAAGATAGCGATCCAGGCAAGCGCCAAAGAAAGAAGGGGGCACAAGCAAGCGCAAGAATCAAAGCGGGGCAGGATCGAAGAGCTTAGACAGAAAGAAAGCGAGAAGGAATCCCTCAAAGGCACTGAGGCAAGGTCTTTCACGCATGTCGCTTCGATGCGCGCTAAGACAACCACTCATGTCTACTTCTAATGCGCACGAACCAGAGCTATCTCCCGGGAACCCCTTCCCTAGTAAAGAAAGTAAAGAGGTACTGACCATCGGTTCTATCGTGCCCCAGTTAACGAGAGCCTCGGATAGACTAAGGATCTTAGGTGAGACCTAGAGTGCAGCCAACTAAACGCCAAATAAATCGGAATAAAACTTCCACATCTGAGATTCCATGTGTTACTAACTCAATTGAGAAATGCCCCTCTTGTACGCTAACGTTCTAGGATGGCAGGGTTGGTAAAACTCTCCTTGATTTATGGTAGCATTGCTAGTTGCTTTAAGCTTTTTCTACTGTACGCTCCCCGTCTAGTGAGTCGAGAAAGAAGGGCTTACTGAAAGCTCAACCCATGTAACTGTGATTCAACCTTTGATTTATTCCTGACCAATTCCCCAGGAATCGATGTCAGTGTCTGACCATTTTACAGCTCCACGCATGCAAGGTCTTGCTGGCACTGAGTGCTAAGCGCGCTACGACTTTTCTGTTCAAGAATTTTTATCTTCTCGTTACTTATAATTTACTTTTTACTTGGAATTTGGCCTCATAGAGCTGTTCATTTCATGTCTGTTTAGATCAATACTTTAAATCCGCATGCCTTCTTTATCACCGGGATGATAAAAATAACCTAATAAATGAGGATGTGATATCGTATCCCGAGATTGAAGAGATTCCGCAGAGCGGTCGATTGACGATAGAGAAAGGTTGACGTCCACTGATGAAAGGTACCCTGACGATAGATCCTATGACACATAGATCTCCCCCCCAATCAACATTTTGAACCGCTACGCTACCTTTTATTAAATAGAAACCTCGCTTCTTTCGTTCCATCTATGATGTCTCCTTGAAGTCAGTATCGACGCTTGACGCTACGAATTGAATAGTCTTTGAGAATTTACTTTGTTTGTTCAAACTTTGAGAACCTAACCCTCGTTCGATAGAGCTAACCAACCTTCCCTAAAAGTGGAGGTAGGAGATCCAGTTAACGAATAGGCAGGCTACGGCTGTAGCTGCAACGAGTAATGAATTCTCGGAAGCTCTTTCTTAATCTGATAGAAAGTGGTTCCTTATTCTCGGCACCTATCAAAGTCATGTAATCCCTGTGTACTTGTTATCGAAGCAGCACCCTTTTTCAAATTCGATGCTTTACTTTCAGCTCAGAGAATTCACTTCTTCGGTCGTTCAGAGATGTAGGGGTTGCCGCTCCTATGCGGTGGGTTCGACTCCCCAACGAGATATGTAACAAATTTCGTATAGTATTGAAATAAAATTAGGGCTGGCCAGAATCTCTAAAAGAAGCCGCCCTTCTTCCTTTGAAATCTTTCTCCCATTCCTTCCGTTGGTCAACAACCAACCACAACTCAATAGAATGAATTCTGAACTATAAAGGAGAAGTGAACCGTTCAGGCAAGCGAAGCGGTTTGCTTTGATAAAATAATCATTTCATATAGAATCATTCATGTCAAGCTGGTTAATAACTTTTTTGATGTCTCATTTCACTAACTCCGTGTCCACTGATAGTATGTCCATTGATACGACTAACCGGGACAGTATGTCAGTGGATACAGCTAACCCGGCGGTTAGTATGTCAGTGGATACAGCTAACCCGGCGGTTAGTATGTCCATTGATACAGCTTCCCGGGACAGTATGTCCATTGATACAGCTAACCCGGCGGTTAGTATGTCAGTGGATACAGCTAACCCGGCGGTTAGTATGTCCATTGATACAGCTTCCCGGGACAGTATGTCAGTGGATCCTGCCCCAGTCCCCTCCAGTCCCCCCGCTTCTTCCTCGGTTGATAGGGTAGGGATTTTTGAAGACCATCCTGGTCTTGATCCCTGCAATGAGCGCGTGGTAGAACTTCAAGCTCAAATACGCGCAAAAGTCTCTGAATTAATGCCTACTCAGAGTGAGCAAGAGGTTCTCGCAGCGGCCGAAGCTTTACATGCCGAAAGCCGCGATATCTCTTTTCTGCAGCGTATTTTGGAGGATTTGACGGCTGGGGGAACTGAGAGTGAGAGCTTTCGGGAGGCCCATAATTTTTTAGTAACGATTGCTCCTTGTGATGCAGCGGAACCGTGGCAATTAGGATTTCAAGACGCAGCAACACCTATGATGCAAGGAATAATAGACTTACATCACGATATCTTTTTCTTCCTCATTCTGATTTTGGTTTTCGTATCACGGATCTTGGTTCGCGCTTTATGGCATTTCCACTATAAAAAAAATCCAATCCCGCAAAGGATTGTTCATGGAACTACTATCGAGATTCTTCGGACCATATTTCCTAGTATCATCCCGATGTTCATTGCTATACCATCATTTGCTCTGTTATACTCAATGGACGAGGTAGTAGTAGATCCAGCCATGACTATCAAAGCTATTGGACATCAATGGTATCGGACTTATGAGTATTCAGACTATAACAGTTCCGATGAACAGTCACTCACTTTTGACAGTTATACGATTCCAGAAGATGATCTAGAATTGGGTCAATCACGTTTATTAGAAGTGGACAATAGAGTGGTTGTACCAGCCAAAACTCATCTACGTATTATTGTAACACCTGCTGATGTACCTCATAGTTGGGCAGTACCTTCCTTAGGTGTCAAATGTGATGCTGTACCTGGTCGTTTAAATCAGATCTCTATTTCGGTACAACGAGAAGGGGTTTACTATGGTCAATGCAGTGAGATTTGTGGAACTAATCATGCCTTTACGCCTATCGTCGTAGAAGCTGTTCCTAGTAAAGATTATGGTTCTCGGGTATCCCAATTAATCCCACAAACAGGGGAAGCTTAATTAAGCGGAAATGAAAGAGTAGGGTGAGGGAGAAGGGGGGAAGCCACTAAATGGAAGGCTTCGCTCGCTCTAACGCTCGTTTAGTAGACAGCGAGTGGAGTGCATAAGCCCCTTTAGAGATAGGGGCGAGTACTACACGAGCGAAGGAGAGCGACCTCATCTTGCTTCTGGCGAAGCCGTATAAAGGCAAACAGCTCGTATAGCTCGCAATAGCGAGCCTACTTATATTATAGCTTTTTTTCGTCTTTCTTTTTCGGTATGCCGCTTCGCGAGCTAGGAGCGAAAGAACCAAGTCAAGTAGTTTATGGTCGAATTTTGCAGAAGGGTATATTCCTTTATTAAGGAGATGTTTGCTTGCGGTCAGAACACAAGTACAGAATTGAGTCCGACTGTTGTACAAGGGAATACTTCTCATCTATCGAATAAGAGCTACACTATCTTATCCAATAATTCTATCAATTGCAATTGTTGTACCCCCTGGGAAATAAAGAAGAAAAAGGGGAAAAGGCGGAAAGCCCCCGAAAAGCAGCCACTTTTGCAAAAAGACGAGCAGCAGCTGTCCACAAGACCTGCACCGGAGCCTCACCCAGGGGGGGCAAAGAACTCCTCTGAGAGAGGAGTTCGAGTTCGAATTCTTCGGAGTCTTCATTCCATTCGGCTCTGACAAGATTTGAAGCGACTAACTCTTCTCCTTCTCCTGTGAGATCTTCAACAAAATCTCCCGCCCATACTATTCTTCGTAAGCAGGGGGAAGCTTTCCTAGGTACTATTAGTTTAGGAGCGCCTAAGGGGCCGCCGGTGGGGAGCATTATTCAAAAAGGAAAAGCGGACTCCACCTCTCTCGTGGGGAAAGGCCCGGGGGATCCACTCATTTTCTTCAGCGTCAGCCTACTTGTACCAAAACTGATCATTCCTTTGCTAATATGTGGCGTTCTTGTGGAGCAAAGCTCCGCAGGAGATCTTTTAATAGATCTCGTACATTACGAGATCAGCACTCTGACTACTACGATAGAGCCCATCAAAGTAGACCTTGAGGCTTTAGCCCAGGCTCAAAAGGTGGGAGAGGCCTTAGGCTCAATGCAAGGGAGTGCACCAGCTGAAAGAGCCGCGCTGGAAATAGAACAGCTGGTTTCCTGTCCACATAAAATGGCATTGTGGGCAGCGGGTTTCCTCCTTGCTGTAGCTCTTGCTTATAGTCTTAGATACTCATAGTAGAGTCTTTCATAACGACGGCTTGTTTTCTAAGTTGATCCTTTTTTTTGAAAGGTGTAGTCCCTGAGGACGAGGCCCCCAGCAATGGGGGGAAAGAAGAGTGGGTACGCGGGCTTCTTTCACTTTCGTTTTGGAGAGAGCATTGTGGAGCAGCAAATAAGGGGAAGCGGCGGATTCCCCGGAAAAACGCCGCCTTAAAATAGCGAAGGTTCTGGAGGAGCTTTCCACTTACCGTGATTCCTTGGTAAATGTAAATTCGGGGGGCGGCCTACGAATTGATTTGATTCTCGCCGTGCACGATTGGGAATCAAATCAAAGGGACTAGCGGACGTACCATGAGACTTTCTCGTCGTTAGTTTGCTTGCTTTGGTTTGGCTTGTTTCCGGGGAGAGGTGAGCCGCTTACGCTTTAAGTGAGGAGACAGGAGCTCTCGAGCTTAGAGAAGTTCCCTAGGCCAGACAGAGGTCTAGGGGGAGTCCGGATAGAGGACTCTTTAAACCGGTGGGCCCGCATATGTAGGAAGGCAGGCTTAAGCGAACTGCGTAACAAAAGCGACTCCTTGTTGGTGTAAGATAGGTCTTGGTCCGATTCACCTATGTAAGTTATAACCTGACGTTCGTGTGGAGAATCTCTCTCGTGACTCAGGATTTCTTGATCTTAGAGTGACCCTACCCAACTAACTCTCTCTAAGTAAGAGCTCGCCCTGACTTAGTCTTCTCGATAGGAATGAGAGAAAAGGTCAGTCCTTCTCCTGTGAGAGACTCCGAAGTGGGCTGCTTTCAAGGGCTAGAATTTCCCTGTTTCGACGTGAGATTGGCTTAGCTTGGTCTGTCTGTGTACCTAGAGTAAGTCTTCCCATAGAGCTTCAAAGATTCTGGTCTGGTTCGAGAAGCTAGCCTTCCTTATAAAGTCTGATTTTAGGGATCCTTTTTTTAGTAAAGTACCCGTGGGATTCGATTTGCCAACTGATCCGTGGGTCAGGAACGGGAAAAGAAGAATAAGTAGGACAGGCTCGAGGTCAATTCTTTCTTTCTTTTAGGAGAGATCCCACCCCCTTCTTTTCTTTAGCGCTTGTTCGTAATAAAAGACTTCCTTCTCGTTCTCGGTGAAGGAATCGGAGCTGCTATATAATCAGCATCTTACTCTTTAACGGCAGCTAAATCATCTGCTGCACAGTAGTACGTATAAGGCAAATGGGATTTATCTTTCCTAGGCTCAGGAGCGTAGTAAGAGGTCTTTGGTGCGTGAATGCTTTACTTAGAGCCTGAACTAGGGGCTGCAACCATTTCAACTGGATACCATCAAGAGGGCAAGAGAGGAGGAGCCGATCAAATAATTTCGGAGTTCTTCCCCGCTGACGTCTAAGCTCTCAAGGACTCGGATTAGTCAACAGGAATTAAATATAAGAAAGCTGGTAGCTCGAGCGAGGAGCGGAGCTCGATCAAGTGGATAGGGAGATTCGCCACTTGAGTGAAAGCCCGGTCCAATCCGCCGAGGGTCTTGAGGCAAGACAAAAAATCTTAGAGGACCTCAAGACGTTTCTGGACGGAGTCGACAGCCGCTTGGATCCAGCGCGAGAAATGGATTTGGCTCGTGACCAAGAACGGGCGCGACAGCACGCGGAGCAAATGGCACCGCTTGCTCAAACGGAGGCCCGACTTGCTGTGCTGCTCGAAGGCGGGCCGTCGAAGAGGGGATGACTTTATTCCAGCGACAACTATGGGCCCAAAAGGAATTCCTGAAAGATGCTGGGGAAGGCTCGACTTCAGCTCCCGTAGATGTAGATAAAGGAGCCAGAGATAGGAATTAGGTGTAGCTATGTCACAAGCTCATGTTTCACAGATATTGACTTTGATTTTTCTTCCATTGCTAATGTAAGGAAATGAGACGACTCTTTCTTTTTCTATATAATAACAAGATCTGCCCCTCCACACCAATCAAGAGTTTTTCTCCATTCCTCTCGTATATCGTCGTAACGCCCTTTATACTAGGTTTTGAAAAAGACTTTTCATGTCATTCCCATTTAGGTCCGATTCGGATCCCTTCGTTGTTTTCTTTTCCTCCCGCACCTTTACCTCGAAATGAGAAAGAAGATGGTACACTCGAATTGTATAATTTAAGTGCTTATTGCTTGCCAAAGATCCTACTTCTACAATTGGTAGGTCACCGGGTTATTCAAATAAGTTGTGTTTTATGTGGTTTTCCCATGTTACAACTTCCGTACCAATTCGGTCGATCCGGAATGGATCGGTTAAACATTCTTTTAGGGACCCTGGTTTGTACTCTTATGTGTGGTATTCATTCTCGTTTGGCTCTTGGAATCACATCCAGCAGTGGTTGGAACAGCTCGCAAAATCCAACCACTTCACCTACTTCATTGCCCCCAACCGTTTCTCGTACCTCTATTGAAACAGAATGGTTTCATGTTCTTTCATCGATTGGTTATTCCTCTCCGTTCGTATCTCTTTTTCCAATTGCGGTGTCAATGAGTTTACAAGATTGAATGGCGCTGGCCAAGTTTTTTGACGAACTACAATTTCGGAACATATACTAGAGTTGGATCTAGAGAAACTAAAACAAAAAACCGAATCAAAACTAGAGATGCTTTGGAAACATTGGGCAATTTACTTTATACCTACTATTTCGTCTGGTTTTTGGTTCCTAGTCTAATTTTATTAGTTGCCATGATTGGGGCTATAGTACTGACTATGCATAGGACTACTCAGGTAAAAAGACAGGATGTTTTCCGACGAAATGCTATTGATTTTAGGAGGACTATAATGAGGAGGACGACAGACCCACTCACGATCGACTAAAAGGAAAGTCGCCCGGAGATATTGGTTCAAATCCAATTCGTGAGAAGAATCCAAGACCGGCCAGATGCCCTAAGACAGATGCCACTAAACAAGTAAAGGACAAAAGAAAGTATTCGTGGATCGGGAAGACCAACTCTCATTCAAGGAAGCGGACCGTTGACGACAGCAGGCCGGGAAGGAATAGAAAGCGGGGAGAAGGTCTCAGTGTAGTCGATGTCCTCTTTCAGAGTGATGGCGACAAGCCTGGCCTTCTATCTATCTCTCAATCTTGCCTTTTGATTCCCTATTGGTCTTATCAATTTACACCCTACGGGCTTGGCTCATTTTCTTTCTCTGGGTTTCAGAGTGAGTGGGTTAAGGAGCCTTTTTCCGCCTTTCGTCTTTCCAGTCAAGCAGTGGTTCCTGCTCTTGCCTCTCATGAATCTACTCGACCATTCCGGAATGAGTGAGCTTTTGTATCCGTATTGAAGAATCCGGTTATCGACTCGGCAGCTATTGAATCTAAGCCAATTGAATCAGCAACCGCTGGTACAGTAAGCGGTGTTCAAATAGCCGTTGTTGGGATCTTCTCCGCTGCTAGCTCTTCTTCTTACTAGGTTATGCTATGCTTCCTCATAGTTCTCTTTAACATGATTCTCTCATACGCACTCCTATTAAATTCAAGGAGGAAGCCGACGATCTGATCTGAGTAGTTCTGGTAGCGCCCTGGTAGCCAATGAGCGCTTGTCTGGTATCGAATGAGCTCAAGTAGTTGAGTAGCTAAAGGCGTTGCCTTAGAGGAATGTCCTATCTTCGGGTAGCTTCCTACAGACTTCTTCCCTTATTTATGGAAGTTCCTGGATTGTGTGAAATAAGAAAAGAGGGTATTGACTTATTAGCAGCTCAAGCTCCATTTCAAAGGTGAGGAGTGAACCTTCTGTCTTAGGATGTGAACCCGACATGGTTTGCGTGATTTCATATGGGTTTTTCAAGTGAAGCAGGTGACATATAGTTGATAGAGCGCGTGGATCTGTTCAAAAGAAGTCACCCACTAGGAGAGTCGCTTAGATAGTATGCCTCGACCGGAAGACAGTCTCTCTCACAGTAGGGATGCTCTAAGGTTCGAATTACTATCTCTGCTGGTGATCATCTTCTTTCTTTGTCCCGGTATAGAACTTCTCATCGAGTGCTTTCTTTCTCCATTGAAGTTCACCCTCATCTTCCTTTTCCTTCCCCACCCGGGTTCGAGAGCGGTCCGACAAGTTGAGACGAAAGATGTGAAACTTCATTCAGTGAGATTGGGTTAGTGCCCTAGGAGATCTGCTCTTATATGGATATATAATAAGAAAAGAATTTACGGTATTTACACCGTATGTACAGAATAATATACAGCTAATAGTGCTCAGTCTACGAGAGGATTGCCCGTCTTGTTGGTTTGAGTTTGAACCGAGCGTGGAAAGAATTGAATTGTGCATGAATTGCTTATCATTGAAAAGAAATGGATCAAGAAATAGCGTATTAGAATAAAAGAAATCGGAAAGGCTGAAAAGAGCCTTCTTGCTTGTCTAGCTCTGCAGCTCGTAAAGGGCTAGATCCATAACACTCACACCTGGCTACTCGCTCTGTTGCGGATTTAGCTTAAGTGTCCGTTTCGACTGATTCTTTAGTTGAAGCTACTGATGCCCTATACTGACCAGCTCCTTTCCTTCTCTAACGTTTGACGTATGATAAGCATTGCTTTGCTTCTTTCTTTGCTATGAGAGTGAAAGCTGCTCAGAAAGGTCTTGCTTTTTCTATTACCGAATCGACTGCTAACAGCCGGCCTTACCTAAAGCGCGTTACAAACTATTGTTCTTGACAGGTTCACCCCTACACTGGGGAGCAAACTGCCTATCTGGGAGGCTTTCGATGGGCCTATTGGGGTCAAATTCTAACTTCCGCTGTTGGACCAATACCCCTTGTATTCCTCCAGGTCAAATGAAAGTGTTGATTTTTGTTATTCTCTATCTGCTATTAATACGTATCTCGCCCTCCTGAGAGGAAGATTTTATCCATTAAAGGAGCACCTCAACAGCAGGAGCTGGTATGGACTTTGCTTCCCTCCGTGGATGAACCGTCTTGATTCATTCCTTTTCTTCCGTCATTTATGCACTTCTTTAGGAAAGAGCTTTGAGACTTCCTGCCCAAGGAGATAATGTGAACCAATAATGAATGCGATTATCAAAGAAGCGGCTAGACATAGGTCAAAGGTACAACCGCTACCGCCAGTAGGATTTCCTTGCTTTACTAACCTACGAACCGCACCGTGGGCACCACGAAGGGACTAGTGTTGGAATAAGAGTCGAAGACGACGTGGACGTCATACAACACAACACAAGCAAAGACAGGAGGTCATTTCCATCCCGAGTCTCAAACAAATAGGGTGCAGGTTAGTTTCCTTGCGGCTGCCCTAATAATCTATAGGATTTATTCAGCTTTCTCTGAGGCTTGAGAGTAAGTGCCTCTTGCCTTTTCCCAATCAGAGTTAAGCTAGCTCATTTCAAGAAAGCAAACAAGTGCCCGTCAGGCAAGCCTTTAAAAGTGGAGTGGTAGTTTTCTTTGATGTCATGCCAGTTAAGGTAAGCTCTCAGTGGATGCCATTACTTTACTCAATCTATCCGGGTGATCGAAGGCGTATCGCGATCGACGCTTATTAGACGTTGCTTCGACAGCTGTGTACATCCCCAGCCAATAAGAGAAGAGGAGTGGGTACCAGACTCCCTAAGAGGAGATAACAGTGGCTCCGCGCCCCCTAACTACTGAAGTTAAAGAGGTGGTTGAGTAAGGCATAGATCGCTGATTCTCTTAATTTCATTCTTTGAAACTACGCGCTAGACTAGACTACCCTCTATTTTAATAGTAAGATTTTATATTATTGGCTATTCTATAGAATAGAAAGAAGGTCTTGAAGAGCCTCGTCAAAAAGTACGCCCAAAGACTTATTTCCTTTAAGCAGAGACCCTTTTTCTGTGAGGGGCCAGTCTTTCAGTAATTTCCGAGGGCAATAAAAAAAGTTCTTTATAGGTTCACGAACACGACCCGGCAATCGATTTCCTACAACCCCATGGAATCTCTTCAAATTGTATAGAAAAGAAAGAAATCGGATGAGACTTTCATTCTTACAATTCGTATTATCGTAGTCGAAGTAAGAAAGCAGATTTACTAATCAGTTTATTCGCCATGTTAGGAGAAGGGGATGGTCGATGGAAAGAAAAAGAAAGAGCTTAGAATGCAAGCTTCACTCCATCTTTGAGAGTATGGAACTAAGAAGTGGCGGTTAGCGCACCTGCTTCAATTTTATTACGTCTGTCAGCTTTCTTCCTCGAGTGCTTGAGTAGAGGCTTATGGAAAGGCCTAACTGCTCTTTTAGTGAACTTGTTGTGTCCATCTGCTTCACTTCAAAAGAATGACGTAGAGTAGATATATATACTAGAAAGAAAGGGCCATGGCAAAGGGTATCGTATATAAGAAAAAAGCTTGACGGAGTGACCTTTCTCGATTTCAACAAGCCGATGGTGATCTCACGGGAATCTCGCTTTGTCAGTGTGGAGTGGATATAACGCCGACAGCATGCAGCTGATAATGAAGACAGAGATATATAGAAAATGTTAAGTGAACCGCAAAAATGACTTAAATAAACTTAGCACGCCCAAAATAAGAGTAAAGCTCCCGCCCTTAAGAAAGAGGCTTAAGTTATCGGTTCGAATCCGAGAAAGGGCTTTCGGGTGTTCCAAACACTCTTTTTTTCGGTATGCCGCTCCGCCACGCACGAGCGGAGCGATAATCCAACTAAGCTAAGAAAAAAATGCAAAGGCAACTCGTACTATATGGTAATACAAGACTTAGCGATATGGATTTGATCATGAATACTGATACTGATTTGCCTTCCTTCCGCTTCTTCCACTAGTTCTTCGACTTTGTCCGACGCGCAAAGTGCTGCACCTGACTTGGACCTATTATTGACTCAAATTAATTTGTAATGAATACGAGAAGTGTGTGCATGAAGCCGGGAGGGTAGTACCCCCAGAATGGACGATGCCCGACCTTGTTCGGGCAACGTTAGGGGAGGAAGCCCTTCAGCAGCACGGCTTGCTGACGGATGCCTTTTATGATGTTATGTTATGTGGGACTCGTAGTTGGGGATGCGAGGAGCTGCTGAATTTCCTGGATCTAGTGAACTATGCTTCTGCTACGGTTCCGGCGGCCGGTTGGGTGATATGATGGGATGGGTGGAAGGCGCCAGGTCGAGCTATCGCTAAGGTCGAAGGAGATGCATTTCTGGTACTGGTAGTACTGGACAAGCTCTTAGGGAATAATCTCTTTCTTATTTCTTCCTTTTTTCCCATGACGACTAGGAACGGGCAAATCAAAAATTTCACTTCGAATTTCGGACCTCAACATCCTGCTGCTCATGGTGTTTCACGATCAGTATTGGAAATGAACGGAGAAGTGGTGGAACGTGCGGAACCACATATTGGATCACTCCAGTGCGGCACGAAGCCGCTGACGCCGAGTCGGCTCCTATGCCGCTAGCTATGCCCTCCCTGCTTGGTCCCCTGGTGGAGGTCCCGTAGCGCGTCATGAGCACCGGGCTAAGGGGCGGTTGAGCAACTCAAGCGAACCGCCCTACCTTACTACAACATAAGGACAGAAGGGAGAAGGTTGTGAAGGTGGCCTCGTTATCCACACCTCCGGTCAGAGGAGGACCGACCCGGGTTTTCATGAGCGTTGGCGGGTCCTGGAGTGCCTGTCAAGGGCGCTAGCGCATACCCCGGGGTGATCATCACCACCTGCACCTCACATCTCGGCACAGCGGAACGTGTAACCCGCCTGCTGTCTCATTCAACTACATTTGTTCCTGTAATCCATAGCCTAACAGAACGCAGCAGCGAGGGACAACCCGCCCATACAGCCAGCGGGGAGGATGGCACTACTGGCAAAGACCGTCCGGCGAAAACGCCGCAGGCGCGAAGCGTGGTAGGCCTGTGCCGGGGGGAGCATAGCATAGGTAGGAAAGGGAGCCTGGACGGTGGAAGAGCCTGGGGGGCCGGGTCATTTGACGGAAATGGAAGGCTTTTCCCCTATTAGATTAGAGAAGGCCCTCTGAAGTCAAGGGGAAGTGCATTAATTCTTGGAAAAAGAGGGAGCAAGCCTATCAAAAAAAATGAATGAAAGTGAATTCAATGAATAGATAGAGTCAACGGTACGACAGACAGCGCTGCCTACACGCGAATTAGCTTCCGAGGTCGAGCAGTCTCAATTTCACTACAGGATTTGCGAATGAATGCTGGGCTGGGCCACCTCGAATGGCGTGAGCCGCATGCGGGGAGACCCGCACGTACGGTTTTGAGGGGGATCTGGTCGAAAGACCGGCCGGCGCCCACCCGACTAGAGGGACTGAGAAATTAATAGAGTACAAAACTTATCTTCAAGCTTTACCTTATTCTGATCGTTTAGAGGGCGATCGCGGAGTCACTGAATGAAGTCCTCCGTTTCTTTCGGAGGTGCTGACCCGCAGCGAGGCAGAGATGACTAAGTTACATATTGAATATGGCGACGACAACAGCATGTCGTAGAAGGAGATAACAGGTGGAGCCAACGATCCGCTAAGACTAACGTATCTACAACTCCATCCCCGAGCGGCAGTCAAACGGAGGCGTGAATGCAAGATGCCAGCGGAATGATCGGCCGGACAGAGGCTAGGGCTACTTCCTTCCCACCGCGTCCTTCCTTGTGTGTCGGAGATATAAAGCGAGTGCACCGGAAAAGAACGGGAACTGGGTCGATCTATTCTATGGCGAAGCATCCGAAGCATAACTGCACACTCACACGATCTTTGCCGAGAGATAGGAGCATTCGGTGGAACCGGTGAACTACACTTGCTTCTGGATAGATGTGTGGGACAGAGGGCTCGTGGTACCTGCTGCCCACCCTTCCTCCTCTGCTTTGAGAACCGTGTGAACAGAGAGTGGGCAGAAGGGAAGGAGGTCCTCATACGGAGTCGCACACTTACTTGAGCAGTGCGGAAGACTGGGGAATGGGTTGAGTCAACTCCCCTGGGGCCGGCAAAATAACAGACGAAGCTTTACTTAGATAGGGCTTTGATTGGTATATATATTTCTTAGTGATTGGAAAGGAGGGCGCCTGGGTATGTATGTTAAAAAAAGGGAAGGCAGAGGTAGTACTTCGAATGGCGAAACGCAGGGCTAAATAGCGCCAGTGATTCTCTGAGCCGGTCTGGATTTTAAACGCCTCGGGAAACTGGTCGAGATAGATGACAGCACCCTTTTCCTCTCTTCCTTACCGGGAGGGCAATCTTCTCTTATGGCCTTCACCTCCCGCCTGGCCCGGAAATAGAACCCAGCCCTCCCTTCTGATCCATTCATTTCTGCAAGCAGGGGGGATCCAGAGCTAAGCCTCCCGTCTATTGCATTACCTAAAAAAGCTATAAGCAAAGTACCAAAGGTGCGCTCCGCCCGGTGACTAAGAAAGAAATGGGTTTGCGCTTTGAAGTGATGAGGTCGCAAAGAGGGAAGTAGGGCTGGCTCCTATTGAAAGGCTTTCCCTCAAAAGGCGACCAGCTTTCAATACTGTTACGTTACGCTGCCATTTTTCCAATATCATTGAATAGCATGGCCTGCCTGGGGCTAAGGTCACTCAAGTGGGAGAGCCGTGTTATGGGTGACCTTATTGCACGGTTCAGAGAGCACTTGTGTATGTGATGCAAGTGAACGTGTACGAAAAAGCTGTATCTAGGGTGAGTTCTTCGTTCCGTCGTCGACCCTATCTATGTTTCTACGATGGCCCAAGAACACGCTCATTCTTCAGCCGTAGAGAGACTTTTGAATTGCGAGGTACCATTACGAGCTCAATATATACGAGTGTTATTCCGTGAAATAACTCGAATTTCAAATCATTCACTTGCTTTAACTACTCATGCTATGGATGTGGGAGCATCAACTCCGTCCCTGTGGGCTTTTGAGGAGCGGGAGAAATTGTTGGAATTCTATGAAAGAGTCTCGGGAGCCAGGATGCATGCCAGTTTCATACGACCAGGTGGAGTGGCACAAGATCTGCCTCTTGGCTTATGTCGAGATATTGATTCCTTCACACAACAATTTGCTTCTCGTATCGACGAATTAGAAGAGATGTCAACCGGCAACCGTATCTGGAAACAACGATTAGTGGATATTGGTACTGTCACTGCACAGCAAGCAAAGGATTGGGGATTCAGTGGTGTAATGTTAAGAGGTCGTGCGACATGAAGACATTGATAGCAATATGGGGGGAGTTCCCATCAGGCAACAACGGTTCTGCCTGACCCTACTTAAGCATGCATATTCTGTCAGTGAAGACTTGGTGTGAAGCCTTGGAGCTTACGTTAGAAGAGCAAAAGGCCCCGGGGTGAGCTGAGGGGGGACAGCGTAAGTGAGCGAATGTGTGTAAGCCCAGTCAAACATGACTGTTCTAGGCGGGCCACCCACCTTCGAATGGTGTTGGTCCTACGGACCGTGAATGGATTCGCCTCTGGCCTCTGGGCACGTCGGAACCGCATGAGTTCACCGGGGTGGAGCACAGTCCGCCAAAATCGGCATAGGTTAGGTGCTATTGATGGAACATGGTAAGCCTATCTTTCTCCATATGGAAGTGCTGCGGGCACATAGAGATGTGGGTAGAGGAAGTCTAAAAAAGCG